ATGCGATGACTTTTTTCCACAAACCACAAAGATATTGGAACCTTATATTTTATTTTTGGAGCATGATCAGGCCTTTTAGGTACATCAATAAGTCTTTTAATCCGAGCTGAACTTGGCCAGCCAGGCTCACTCTTAGGAAGAGATCAGTTGTACAATACAATTGTAACAGCCCACGCCTTCCTTATAATTTTCTTTCTCGTAATACCTGTCCTAGTAGGAGGATTTGGTAACTGATTAATTCCCCTTATATTAGGAGCCCCAGACATAGCATTCCCCCGACTCAATAATATAAGATTCTGACTACTCCCACCATCTCTAATCCTTCTTCTATCCTCTAGAGCAGTAGAAAAAGGTGTTGGAACCGGCTGAACTGTATACCCTCCTCTAGCCAGGAACATCGCCCACGCTGGACCTTCAGTAGACTTAGCTATTTTCTCACTACATATTGCAGGTGTCTCATCAATTCTAGGAGCCCTCAACTTTATTACTACAGTCATCAATATACGATATAAAGGGCTTCGCCTGGAACGAGTCCCTTTATTCGTTTGAGCAGCTAAAATTACTGCAATCCTTTTACTTCTATCCCTTCCCGTCCTTGCCGGAGCCATTACTATACTTCTAACTGACCGAAATCTAAACACCGCATTTTTTGACCCAGCAGGAGGTGGAGACCCTGTCCTTTACCAACACTTATTCTGATTCTTTGGTCACCCAGAAGTTTATATTCTTATTCTCCCAGGATTTGGTATTATCTCTCATGTTGTTACTCACTATTCTTGCAAACTTGAACCATTTGGAACACTAGGAATAATTTATGCTATATTAGGAATTGGAGTTTTAGGTTTTATTGTCTGAGCCCACCATATATTCACTGTAGGTATAGATGTTGATACTCGTGCTTATTTTACCGCAGCTACTATAATTATTGCTGTTCCAACTGGAATTAAAGTTTTCAGATGATTAGCCACAATCTATGGATCTCAAATTAAATATGAAGCACCAATATTATGAGCTATCGGTTTTATCTTTTTATTCACTACTGGAGGACTGACAGGTATTGTTCTATCTAATTCTTCCTTAGATATTGTTCTTCACGATACATATTATGTAGTAGCACACTTCCACTATGTTCTTTCCATGGGAGCAGTCTTTGCTATTTTTGCAGGATTTACTCACTGATTCTCTCTATTTACAGGAGTTACTCTTCACGCACGTTGAACAAAAATCCATTTCTTCTTAATATTTATTGGTGTAAACCTAACCTTTTTCCCTCAACATTTTTTAGGCCTAGCCGGTATACCTCGCCGTTACTCTGATTACCCAGACGCCTTTACAAAATGAAATGTTGTTTCATCTATTGGCTCAATAATCAGTTTTGTAGCACTTCTACTATTTATTTTCATCTTATGAGAAGCCTTCGTTTCTCAACGACCCGTAGTATCTTCGTCTCACCAAGCTACATTTCTTGAATGACAAGACAACTTACCCCTAGACTTTCATAATCTTCCTGAAACAGGATTAATTACTCGTCCTCTAATCTTAAATGGAAGCCAAAAAGAGGCATCTAACTGTTAATTAGAAGAATGTTTTTATAAACCCATTTAAATGTCCGCATGAGGTCAACTAAATTTTCAAGATGCCGCTTCCCCTATTATACTTCAACTTATCTCTTTTCACGACCACGCGATACTTATTGTAACATTAATTATTGCTATAGTAGGTTATGCTATTTTATCACTATTTTTAAATAAATTCATTTGCAACAATATTTTTGAAGCCCAAGAAATTGAAACAGTATGAACAATCCTTCCTGCAATTACACTACTCTTCCTTGCTCTTCCGTCTCTGCGTCTCCTATATCTTATAGACGAAATCACTAATCCATCATTCACACTTAAAACTATTGGACACCAATGATATTGAAGTTATGAATATTCCGACTTCTCTGATATCGAATTCGATTCATACATAACACCAACAGACGACTTAACTGAAGGCCAATTCCGCCTTTTAGAAGTAGACAACCGGGCAGTTCTCCCTATACAAACAGAAATTCGAATCTTAGTGACTGCTGCAGATGTAATTCATTCCTGAACAGTTCCTAGATTAGGGATTAAAGCCGACGCAATTCCAGGACGACTTAACCAACTGGGCGTCTTCATCTCACGACCTGGAGTCTTCTACGGCCAATGCTCAGAAATCTGTGGCGCAAACCACTCTTTTATACCTATTGTTGTTGAATCAGTTGACTTCTCATCTTTCACCAACTGAATTAGTCAATTCTCTGAATAATACTACTGAGAATTACTAGTTAAACTAATAACATAAGCTTGTCAAGCCTAAATTACTTAAAAATAAGTGTAATTCCATGCCACACCTTAGACCACTAAATTGAATAATCTCCCCACTAATTTTCTGATTCCTCCTCGCGTTATTTTCATCAATACTTTGATGATCTCAATCTATTTCTTTCCCAAAAATATCTTCATCTCTATCTTTTCCTAAAGCTAATTCATGAACATGATAAACAAGATGGCCGAGTGGAGGCGGAAGATTGTAGCTCTTCATACGAGTTTGTCTCTCTTGTTAATTATGATCCGTCAACCTTTTCACTTAGTAGAATTTAGTCCTTGACCTCTAACTGGGGCTATTGGCGCGTTACTATTAACCTCTGGGTTAGCCATATGGTTCCATGGTTATAGAACCCTTTGTATATCAATTGGTTTAATTATTACTCTTTTAACTATACTTCAATGATGACGAGATGTAATTCGTGAAGGAACTTACATAGGATTTCATACATCTATAGTCACTAAAGGTCTACGATGAGGAATAATTCTTTTTATCGCCTCTGAAGTATTATTTTTCTTTGCATTCTTTTGAGCTTTTTTCCATAGAAGATTGGCCCCTACTCCTGAATTAGGATGCTCTTGGCCTCCATCTGGAATTTACCCTCTAAATCCATTCGCTATTCCTCTTCTAAACACAGCTGTCTTATTAGCCTCAGGAGTAACAGTAACATGAGCCCATCACTCATTATTAGAAAGAACTCGGTCCGAAGCTATTCAATCACTTTTCTGCACCGTATTCCTTGGGGTATATTTTACTGTTCTCCAAGCAGCCGAATACTGAGAAGCTCCATTTACTATCGCTGATAGAGTTTATGGTTCTACTTTCTTTGTTGCCACAGGATTTCACGGTCTTCATGTTTTGATTGGATCCTCTTTCTTAATTGTTTGTTTAGTACGCACTTCTCTTCATCAATTCTCCCCAGGTCACCATTTTGGATTTGAGGCAGCTGCCTGATACTGACATTTTGTTGATGTTGTATGAATTTTCCTGTATATCTGCATTTACTGGTGAGGTTCTTAATTTAATATTGATTAGTAGTGTATGGTGCACGCAGGCTTTTGATCCCTGAAGAGAAGGTTCAACTCCTTTCTTATCAAATGCTTCTTTTCATTTCTAGATCTTTATTTATTTCATTATCTCTATCTTTAATTTTAGCATCATCACCTCTTTCTATAGGTCTTTGAGTTCTTTTAATTGCCTTAGCAGCTGCTTTCTTTGTGGGGGTTATATTTAACTCATGATTCTCTTTTATCATCTTCTTGATTTACATTGGAGGAATACTAGTGATATTTGCTTACTTCGCAGCTTTAACCCCTAATCAACCACTAGGTCTTCTATCAATACTCTTAGCATCAATATTCACATTATTACTAATCCTTCTAATCCTTATTCTAGTAACCTTCTCTTCACCAAATTTATTCAGACCCATAATACCAAATCCTGTCAATGGAATCTCTATTCTCTACTCCCCTTCAAACTCATACATTTTATTGCTTTTAGCCTCAATTCTTTTTTTTGTTCTCGTAGCAGTAGTAAAAGTAGCCAATATTAACAAAGGCCCATTGCGCCCCTTTAACTATGTTTAGACCAATTCGTAAATCTCACCCTGCTATTAAAATTGTTAACGGGTCATTGATTGACCTTCCTGCTCCTAACAATCTATCTATTTGATGGAACTTTGGTTCTCTTCTAGGCCTATGCCTAATTATTCAAATTGTAACTGGTCTTTTTCTAGCTATACATTACTCTCCTCATATTGACTTAGCTTTTTCATCTGTTGCTCATATTACCCGCGATGTAAATCTAGGCTGGTTTCTTCGTAACCTTCATGCTAATGGTGCTTCATGATTCTTTATCTGCTTATACCTTCATGTTGGTCGTGGGTTCTACTTCGGTTCTTATGTAAACATGGAAACTTGAAATCTTGGCGTGATCCTTTTAATTATAGTAATGGCCACAGCTTTCATAGGTTATGTCCTTCCCTGAGGACAAATAAGATTTTGAGGTGCTACAGTTATTACTAATTTATTCTCAGCTATCCCATATATTGGAAAATCTTTAGTTGAATGACTTTGAGGAGGATTCGCTGTAGATAATGCAACTTTAAACCGATTTTTTGCTCTTCATTTTTTAATCCCTTTTGTTATTGCGGGACTTTCTGTCCTCCACCTTCTATTTCTTCACCAATCAGGCTCAAATAACCCTCTTGGTCTAAATTCTAACTCGGATAAAGTTCCCTTTCATATCTACTACTCAACTAAAGATACAGTAGGATTTATTATTCTTTTACTATCTCTTACAGCAATTGCTTTATTCTCACCTAACATCCTAGGAGACCCAGAAAACTTCCTCCCTGCCAATCCTCTCGTTACTCCTGTTCATATTAAACCCGAATGATACTTCCTCTGAGCCTATGCTATTCTTCGATCTATTCCAAATAAACTAGGTGGAGTTGTTGCTATATTCTCTGCACTTTTAATTTTCTTTCTTGTTCCTTTAATCTTCAATCAAAAAATGCGAGGAAATATGCATTACCCATTAACTCAACTTATATTTTGAAGATTTTCTGCTAATGCAATTTTACTGACCTGAATCGGAGGATGCCCAGTTGAAGCACCCTACGAATTACTAGGCCAATTCTTCACAGGTCTATATTTCATTCTTTTCTTCTCGATCCCTATCTCTAGAATTGTTTGAGATAAATTAATAAACACTTTCCATGTTGGCAGATAAATGCTGTTGATTTAAGCTCAACCCATGAAACTTAAGTTTCACATGGCACAAGACATTAAGTTAATAAAAACTAGTGGTCTTCAAAACCTCCAATAACGTTATTCGTTATGTCTTGATGATAGCTGATATCTTCTCATCGTTTGATCCTGCAACATGCTCTGTATATTCAACTTTTTCTCCTTCAGTATTTTGATTTCTCTCTTTTTTTTCTATCACCCTTCTTCAAGCCTCTTTTTGACCCACACCAAGACGATTTACTTGACTCCCCTCTTTCCCTATTGAAGTAATAAATTCCCAAGCTTCACGAACATTCGGGATCCACTTAAAAGGTTTCCCATCAATTTTAGTGTCTCTATTTCTCTTATTAATTATTCTAAATCTTATAGGGCTTCTCCCCTATGTATTTAGATCAACCAGTCACCTTCTTTTATCTCTTTCCTTGGGTCTACCACTATGATTAAGATTAATCATCAGGGCTATTATCTACGCTCCTAAATCTTTTACTGCTCATCTTTTACCTAGGGGTGCCCCAGATTGGTTAAACCCATTCCTAGTTTTGATTGAAACCGTAAGAATCTGTGTTCGTTTTATTACTCTCTCGTTCCGAATTGCTGCTAACATAAGAGCTGGTCATGTCCTCCTTGGTCTTATAGGAATTGCAGCCTCTTCTAGCATCTTTTCATCTTTATTCACCTCTTCTTCTATCATTTTAATTCAACTAGGGTACACAATTTTTGAAATAGGAATTTGCTTAATTCAGGCTTATATTTTCTGCTTACTAATTTCTTTATACTCTGAAGATCACCCATCATCTTAGGAAAGATGCGGTTACCCGCTGTTCGGTTTCGGCCCGATCCTTTGAGATTAAAATTCTCATCTTTCTTCGTTTAAATAGATTAACTCTTAAATTACTGAATTGTGGTTTCAGAGATGCACTAAGTGCTTTAAACCATGCCTTTTTTTTCTATCAATGCTAGGAAACTCTTATGATCTTTATTTCCTATTCCTATATTTAGCGCTATATACCTTTTTTCTAACAACTCTATTATTTTAATCAATTGATCAATCTTTAAACTAAACTCATCAGTTATTTCATTACCATTAATTCTAGACCCGTGAGGATGCCTATTCTCGGCTACTGTTCTTTTTATTTCATCAAATGTAATATTCTTCGCATCCTCATACATAGAAGGAGACAAATATCTTCAACGATTTTCTCACCTTGTATTATTATTCGTTCTCTCAATAAACCTTCTTATTTTCATCCCAAACCTTATTTGTTTACTTTTAGGATGAGACGGCCTAGGGATTGTATCATTTGTTCTTGTAATCTACTATCAAAATGCCAAATCTCTAGCTGCAGGTATAATTACAGCTTTAATGAACCGTGTTGGAGACGTCATGATTCTCCTCTCTATTGCTCTAACTCTAAATTTAGGTCACTGATCTATTTTAACAATCTGAAAAGACCCTTATTTAGCTATAATTAGATGCTTAATTATACTAGCCGCAATAACCAAGTCAGCCCAAATTCCATTCTCTAGATGACTCCCAGCGGCGATAGCCGCCCCTACCCCCGTATCAGCCTTAGTCCACTCATCTACCCTAGTAACAGCAGGTGTATTTCTTATTATCCGCTTCCATTATGTCTTATCATCTATCTACTTTTTTAATCAAATTCTACTAATCATCGCATCTTTAACTATATTTATAGCGGGAATAGCAGCAATTGCTGAGTGTGACATAAAAAAAATTATCGCTCTGTCCACTTTATCTCAACTTGGAGTCATAATAGCAAGTTTAGGCTTAAACCTAACCTCTCTGGCTTTTTTTCATCTTATTACCCACGCCTTATTTAAAGCTCTTCTTTTTCTTACTGCAGGCTCTATAATTCACTTCCATCATCACTCTCAAGACCTACGATTTATAGGGAACCTAGTTTTTTCATCACCATTATCTATCTCTTGCTTATTAATTGCTAATCTAGCTCTATGTGGATCGCCTTTCTTAGCAGGATTTTACTCAAAAGATCTAATCATCGAAATAGCCCTATTTAACCCTACCAATTGCACAATCCTTATTCTATTCCTTTTAGCTACAGCTCTCACAGCGAGATACTCAATCCGATTTATACTATCTGTAGTTTGAAATTCATCAAATTGTTTACCATTCCAATACACTTCAGACTCCACTACTCCTATAACAACCCCAATAATTTTTCTTACTGCTGGCGCAATTTCAGGTGGAGCTTCTTTGAATTGACTAGCTTTTAACACACTAGATGAGCCATTTCTTCCACCTCTATTCAAACTATGCCCACTTATTATTACACTTATTGGTGCCTTTATAGCCTATTTTTTAACCATCTCTCCTACTTCTTTAAACGTTTTATTCCCTCTAGTACATTTTTTTAATAGATCAATATGATTTCTACAACCAACCACTTCTCAAGGTATTATTAATACTCCTTTAAACCTTTCACATAACTTTCTTAAATATCTAGATCATGGGTGATTAGAACTCCTTGGTAGTCAAGGATCTTTTTCTTCATTCGCTAACTTCTCAAAAAATATACTAAACTTATCATTAAATCATATCACCACTCATCTATCTCTATTCTCTCTAATCCTCTTTTCTTCACTATTCTATCCTCATAGCTTAAAATCTTAAAGCACAGCTCTGAAAAGGCTGAGATGACCTAAGGTCTGAAGATATTTAATTATAGTATAAATATTACAAAGCCTTTTCACGGCTTGGATCCTTGACCTAAGGTAATTAACTTGCAAAAAATAGTTTAAACAAAATAATAACTTTGGGAGTTATAGATCAATTTCTAATTGTTTTTTGAAATAGTGCTTCTGAAGCTGATATTCAATAGCGTTGGTCTTGTAAACCAAAGAAAGGGTTATAACCCCTGAAGCTCATGTTACTAATCCCCTCATCCCTTATCCCAATTACTACACTAGCATCTCTAATCACTATAGTAAGCCAACGGAATCACCTATTAATAACACTTCTAGCTCTTGAAGCTATAATTCTCAATTTAACTCTTCTCGCCGTTCTATCATCAAGATCAACCACATCAACAGAACTATTTATTGCTATAATCCTCTTAACCTTCGGTGCATGTGAAGCAGCCCTAGGCCTAGCCTGCCTAGTAAAAATAACCCGATCATTTGGTAATGATCTCATCTCATCATCAAGCCTTAATTCATGCTAAACTTAATTATTCCCTCTATATTTTTGCTCCTTCTTCCAATTTTATCTACTTACTTTTGACAATTATCTGTCCTAAGTTTATTCATTTTATCATTTTTATCTTTCCCTAATTTATTTTCTTCTTGAACATCTCCCTTATTCTCCAATTCAATCCTTTTTCTTGACCAAATATCTTCTTCATTAATTTCTCTTACCCTATGAATCTCCGCTATTATAATTATATCAAGAAACTCAGTATTTTACAACAAAACCAACAAAACTCGATTTGTATTCTTAATTCTCCTTCTCTCATTAATTCTAATTCTTTCATTTTCTGTCTCTAATCTTCTGAACTTTTATATTATATTTGAAAGATCACTAATTCCTACTCTTCTTCTAGTCTTAGGATGAGGATACCAACCTGAACGCCTCCAAGCTGGTCTTTACCTTATATTATATACAATCTGCGCTAGACTTCCTCTGCTTCTAAGACTTATAATGATCTTTTCCAAAAATGGCCATCTATCTTTAACCCTTCCTGCTCCTCTATCTCCTCAATTTTTATCATCATTTATTAATCCACTCTGATGATTTATAACTATTATTGCCTTTATAGTAAAAATACCTTTATATATTGTCCACTTATGACTTCCCAAAGCCCACGTTGAAGCTCCTATTGCAGGTTCTATAATTCTTGCTGGACTTCTCTTAAAACTTGGAGGTTACGGTCTTTTACGTGTATCCTATTTATTCCCATCCTTAATATTCAACTCCAGATCTATATGAAATAGTGTAGCCCTTTGAGGAGCATTTATTACTAGAATAATCTGTCTACGCCAGAGAGATATTAAATCCTTAATTGCTTACTCGTCCGTAGGCCACATAGCTTTAGTAGTCCTGGGAGTTTCACTAATCTCCTCATGAGGTTGACAAGGGGCTCTCACTATAATAATTGCTCATGGACTATGCTCCTCATGCTTATTTTCTTTAGCCAACATGACCTACGAATCCACACACACTCGAAGAATATTCTTAACTAAAGGTATTTTAAGAATCGCTCCTGCTCTATCACTATGATGGTTTATTTTATCAATTGCTAATATAGCTGCTCCTCCTTCTATTAACTTATTTGGTGAAATTTCTTTAATTCTATCTGCTTTATGAGCATCTCTTTGATATATAATCCCTATTGGCCTATGTAGATTCCTTGCAGCTGCCTATTCTCTTTATTTATTTACATCCACTAACCACGGATCTATCCCATCATTTTTAAACCCAATCTCTTCTCTATCTTCTCACTTTCACTCTATTTCACTATTTCATGCGGCACCTATTTTCTTATTAATCCTAAACCCAACTCTTATCTCCTCATGACTTTGGCCTTATAGTTGAATAACAACATTAAATTGCAGATTTAAAAGTGTATTATATACTAAGGCTTAGCACTTTATGAGTATTACGTACATTTGCCTTCCAAGCAAAAAGTTTGATTAATTTCAAATAAAGTAGGTTAGATAAGCTAAACGCTAAGCTAGTGGGCTCATACCCCGAAAATGAGATTTATTCTCTCTAACCAAAAGTTTGATTCTAGCTTTAAAATTAGTTCTTTTTAGATTTTATACATGCATACCCCGCTAAACCCGTGAGTTAAATCCATTTATTAAAAATCCTAAATCAAAAAATAATGAAATCTTATTATTTTTAAGAAACCTCACGTCTGCAGTATATAACCCTCACATTCCTTTGCGAAAGCAAGAATGGGTCTAAAATCAATAGGCTGACCAAATCTGTGCCAGCAGTCGCGGTTATACAGAGAGCCTAAATTAATTCACTTAGGATTGTCTGATAGAGGAAAATACAAACTTTTGGGGTTCAATCCAATTTATTTACTATTCTTTTATCCTCTCTTTATTCTCGTAAGTCTAAATATAAACAAGGATTAGATACCCTTTTATTCTAGACCTTAAACTCAAACCTGGGCACTACGAACACATGTTTAAAACCCAAAGAACTTGGCGGTACTCTAACCACCCAGGGGAACCTGTATCTTAATTTGATAATCCCCACACACCTTACTTTTTCTTGACTATCAGCTTGTGTACTGCCGTCGTCAGTTTACCTCTAAAGAGTTTCAGTAAACTCACAAGATTATGCCATATCTTATACGTCAGGTCTTAGTGCAGCTTATGAATAAGTGCTTATGGGTTACAATCTTCACTAAGAAAGCGAATATTAATCTTAAAACTTTATTGAAGATGGACTTGGCTGTAAGACTAAACAACCAATTTTCTCTGAATTAGGAAATCTAGAGTGTGCACAAATCGCCCGTCACTCCCCTTGAAAAAGGGGATAAGTCGTAACATAGTAGGGGTAATGGAAATTGCCCCTAACCGAAGTAGAGCATAACTTTAATGCATCTCTTTTACACTGAGAAGATAATATACTTATATTTACTTCGCTATTTTCTATATTTTTCTTATCACTTCAATCATTTGAACCATCTCTCCTATTAAACCTGTGACTTTCATTCCATTTATCTAAACCCGCAAGGTCTTATCTTTCTATTCTTTAAAGTCTTTATTAACCATAGTACCTTTTGCATCATGGCTTAGCAAGATCAATGGTTTTCCTCATCCCCGAACGATAACGAGCTATAATTAGTTTGCTAAGACCTAAATAGTTTCTGTTGCATTAGATTTATAAAAACTTTTTATAGAGGCTACATACCAACCGCGTTATCTGATAGCTGGTTCTTCTCTTTTCTATCGAAGTAGAATAATCTTTACCACTTTCTTCCTTCAAAAATTAAAGATTTTTTACATTTTTTAGGATAAGCTAAAAAACCCTTTCTATAATTCAACCAAGAATCACTCTATTACTTAGGCCTAAAACCAGCCCTAGTTTCTCCTTTACGTTCTTGTACACCTTTCTTCACTTCTAAAATCTTATTAATTTATGAAAACAAAGAGAAATATATTATAAAACTTTCATTATTATATAAATAATGCTAAGATTAGTATTTTAATTATCACCTTTTATTTATCCTATAAACTCATTTATCTATCTATAAACCACTATATATTCTTAATTAACTCTGCAAACATTTAGTTCGACTGTTTACCAAAAACATTGCTTCTAGTAACCCTATTAGAAGTTCATCCTGCCCAGTGATTCATTTTCAACGGCCGCGGTATCCTGACCGTGCAAAGGTAGCATAATCATTTGCCTTTTAATTGAAGGCTAGTATGAATGGACAAACGAAACTAAAACTGTCTCATATCTATCCCTAAAAATTAGCCTTCAGGTGAAGATACCTGAATTTTCCTAAAAGACAAGAAGACCCCGTAGAGTTTTAGACCTCTTTTTAATCTATAAATATTTTGGTCTTTGGTTGGGGCGACCAAGGATTAATTAAAACATCCTTTAACACCTAGAGTTATCCCTCTTATTTAAAGACCCTATTTTATTGATCTTCAAAAACAACTACCTCGGGGATAACAGGCTTATCTTCCTAGAGAGTTCACATTGACAGGAAGGTTTGGCACCTCGATGTTGGCTTAGAGTACCCAGGAAATGCAGCCGTTTCCTTGTGTTAGTTTGTTCAACTATTAAAACTCTACATGAGCTGAGTTCAGACCGGCGCAAGCCAGGTTAGTTTCTATCTTTAGTTAGACTAGTGATCAGTTAGTACGAAAGGACCACAGATTCTCAATTTAATTGAAATTATGATCTCTTTTAATTTTTTCTTTATCTTTATTTATTTTACTCTAGGAGGTTGGCASMTKAATGTACCTGATTTAGGCTCAGCCCATGAGGAATTCTCCTCACCTTCTATATAGTTATATTAGTTTAATTTAGAACACCCGCCTTGCACGCGGAAAGTGAGTCTCGTACTCATCTAACATGGGTCTGATTTATTTATAATTATATTATTATTAATAATAATAATATATATATATATATATATATATATATATATATATATATATATATATATTGAGCCGTGGAACTCTGTATGCATAAAATTACACATTTTGCACAAAATTTGCAACAAAATGACACCTTAAATTTGACACTTTCTCAAGAATTGCTCTCAAACACCCCGTTGGGGTGCCCGGACACACATACCCCTCCACAAATTTAAATTTTTACGTTACAGTTAAATCTCCTATGAAAAAGAAAAATTTCATGCCCGACTCGGTTTTACTCTCTTTTTGACCCCCAAAAACACGGTTTTTGCACCATTTTCGGAGAAAAAGGGGGGTATTTGCATACTTTTTCGGAACTTTAACAAATTAATTTCCTACTTAAAAATTTTTTTTCTATATTATTAATTCCAAGAATTAAAAATGCATTATGTATAAACACAGTCTTTCGTTTTGGAAACAAATGATTTTGAAAGTCATGAAAAGAGGTTCGACTCCTTTAAAGACTTATGTCTTTAATTCCATTTATTAATATCTTAATCTCATTTGTTATAGCATTAATTGGGATAGCTTTTTTTACTCTTCTCGAGCGTAAAATCTTAGGATACGCTCAACTGCGCAAAGGCCCAAATAAAGTAGGAATTTCAGGTATCCCTCAACCTTTTGCCGATGCCTTAAAACTTCTCGCTAAAGAGCAATCTAAACCATCTTTAGCTAACTTTCTCCCTTTCTTAGCAGCCCCTATTATATCTCTATTTCTAGCTTTAATTATTTGAATACTTTATCCTTCTTCCTATCCAACCCATTTTTTCATTTTTGGGACATTGTTCTTTTTATGTGTTTCAAGCCTAAATGTATACACAACTCTAGCAGCAGGCTGATCTTCAAACTCTAAATACTCTCTTCTTGGAGCCCTTCGTAGTGTAGCTCAAACAATTTCATATGAAGTTAGTATGGCCCTTATTTTATTAAGTGCCCTAATCCTAATTTTATCCTTTGATATCGCATTTATTAATCTCAACAACTCCTCCTGAATTATTTTATTAATAGCCCCTTTATTCTCCACTTGATTTACCACTACTCTAGCAGAAACTAATCGTACACCATTCGATTTCGCTGAAGGTGAATCAGAATTAGTTTCAGGTTTTAATACTGAATATAGAGCAGGATCTTTCGCTTTAATTTTCATAGCTGAATACACAAATATTATTATAATAAGATTATTAACTTCTATTTTCTTTTTTGGTAGTGTATCTTTACCAATCCTAAACAATTTTTTTCTTCTTTTGAAAACTACATTTCTAGCTTTTTTATTTCTATGAATCCGAGCATCTTTCCCTCGTATACGTTATGACCGATTAATAAATTTAACTTGAAAATCTTTTCTTCCATTCTCTCTCGGAGCGTTAATATTATTAACGCCTATTTCCTTTTTTCTTCTTTAAGGTGCTGCGCCGGGAATGAACGGATAACTCTGATGACGTTAATTACGAGAACTAACATCTCCTGCACCTCTTCAAAGAGCTGTACTTTTAGCGTTAGTCTTTTAAACTAAAGAAAATATATTATTATTTTTGAAGAATGCTTTTATCTATCCTTACTTTATTTATTGCATTTATTATCCCTTTCGTAGTTTTATGTATCGCTCTTTCTATCTCATTTCGATCATCTGAAGATCGCGAAAAATGTTCACCATTCGAATGCGGCTTCGACCCTAAAAACACTGCTCGAATTCCATTCTCACTACGCTTTTTCCTGTTAGCAGTAATTTTCCTAGTTTTTGATATTGAAATTGTTTTATTAATGCCTTCGCCCCTTCTTCTCTCATCTATTTCTAGACACCTTATTACAACTACTTTACTATTATTCTTCCTTATTCTTATTTTAGGCCTCCTCCATGAATGACGCGAAGGCTCGCTAGACTGAACTCTTTAGTTTGGGTAAACCGGGCTTACAATAAAGCTTCTAACTTTATTTAGAGAGGTTCAACTCCTTTCTTTCCCAAATGTCTTCTTTTCCTTTTATTTCTTTATTCTCCCTAACTCTGATCCTAGGTTCCTTAATATCTCTTAGTGGGAACCACTGAATTTTTATTTGGATAGGTCTTGAATTAAATCTACTTTCTTTCGTGCCACTTTTAACCTTTTCTAATCTGAACCAAGAAAGTGAGGCAGCTATAAAATATTTCTTAGCTCAAGCCCTAGGCTCAGGTCTTATTCTTCTTGGAGCTTTATCTTCATCAATTTCTGACCAACTAATAGTAAACCCCCTATTAATGAAAATTTTTATTACTTCAGGGCTTCTAATCAAACTAGGAATACCCCCGTGTCACTTTTGATTCCCCTCTGTAATATCCTTAATCTCATGACCTATATGTATTATTTTAGCAACCTGACAAAAATTAATTCCTATTCTTCTGATTATCTATGTTTTAAACTCCTCAATAAACCCATTCTTTACATTAATAATCTCCTTAGGAGCTTTAATTGGAGGATTAGGGGGTATAAATCAATCTCAACTTCGACCTCTACTAGCTTACTCATCTATTGGCCATATATCTTGAATTCTTGCAGCTAGATTATCTTCTTACTCCTCAAGTTTTCTTTATTTAATTATTTACATTATTATTACTATCCCTTTAATATCATTACTATGATCTAATTCATCATTTTTATCAAACTCTATTAACAATTTAAGACATTCATCTAAACTTTTTACTTTATCACTAACGCTTATAATTTTATCACTCGGGGGGATTCCACCACTCTTAGGGTTCCTTCCTAAATGAATTGTTTTAGAAAACCTCTCCATAATTTCTCCTTCTCTAAGATTAACCATTCTTCTTGGATCAGCTCTTAATCTTTATTATTATCTCAATTTACTATTTATCTCATCCCTAAAATCATCAAAACCTATCATCTCTCATTATAACCCTTTCTCATTATCATCTTCTTTACCATTAACCCTTATTAGATCATTAACTCTAGGATTAAGACCTTTCCTTCTTCTATCCATTT